CGCGCCTACGGATCAGTCGACATTTTTCACAAATTTTACGAACGGAAGCTCTTATTTTCATATTTCTCACTCCTTACCTCAATTTGGAATCTATTCTTTGGAAGAAAATAAGTCTCTTGTATTTAATTTTTTAGCTTCGAGTTGTATCTCTCGCCAAAGGAATGTTTTCAAAAATCATCTAATCGCTCGAATCTTTGTTGCGGAGTCTATAAATTATACGTCCTCTAGTTGAATCATACCGACTTATTTTTATTTTGACTCTATCTCCCGGCAGTATCCGTATCAAACTGCGTCGGATCCTCCCTGAAATATAACCTAGAATTAGATCTTCATTATCTAAATGGACCCGGGACGTTGGGAAGTGATTCAGTAATTAAACCTTCATGAATCCATTTTTGTTCTTTCATCCAGGTAACCCCTTGAAATATCATCAACGAATGGAGGAAGAGTTATATAACTTACTTTTCCTCTCTATTTCACAAATTGGAAGTTAGAGATCAAATTAGGATACCGGAGGAAGATTACCATATATAGCACAAAATTTCTCCTCCCATTTTTTCTAGTCTAGCTTCTCGATCTGTCATTATGCCTCGAGAAGTGGAAAGAATTACAATTCCCATTCCACCTAAAATCTTAGGAATTTTTTGATAGTTGGAATAGATTCGTAGACCAGGTCGACTGATACGTTTTAAAATAGTTCTATATATTCCTTTCCTAGTCCTTCTATGGCGCAAGGTTGAAACCAAGAAATCTTTGTTACTTTCCTGATGTTTCCGAACGTTTTCAATAAAACCTTCTCGTAGGAGTATTTTAACAATGTTTTCGGTGATATTAGTGGATGCTATTCGAACCGTTCCATTTTTACTCATGTCAGCATTTCTTATAGAAGTTATTATATCAGCAATAGCGTCTCTGCCCATGACGAATTCTAATTATTGGTGCTTCTTAATTTTGATATAATCAACATGTTTTTTTATTTTGAATTATTCAATTTCAATTATTAAAAGTATATGCGTGAAACACAATCCACTAATTTAATCCATTTCAGATATCCTACTATAACTATATCATAGTTTCATCTACTAGTATTTATAATACTTCAGGAGCTAATGAAACTATTTTAGTAAAATTCAACTGTCTCAATTCCCGAGCAATCGCGCCAAAAACTCGAGTTCCTTTTGGATTTCCTTCTTGATCAATGACAACCGCAGCATTGTCATCATATCGTATTATCATACCGTTGTCACGTTTGAGTTCTTTACATGTACGTACAATTACAGCTCTAATTACTTCTGATCTTTCTAGAGGCATATTGGGCACTGCTTCTTTGATTACAGCAACAATAACGTCACCAATATGAGCATATCGATGATTACCGGCTCCTATGATTCGAATACACATCAATTCTCGAGCTCCGCTGTTATCTGCTACATTCAAAAGGGTCTGAGGTTGAATCATATCATTTTTATTTGAATCTGTTATTTCAATGCAAAGAATGAGGAAAAAAAGAAATAGTGTTTGTCTAGAAATAAATAAACCCGCGGTTGTTTTTTCATCCTCAATACCCCTTTTGTTTATCTTTAGTTCTATATCCCTATCCTGAAATAATAAATTGAGTTCGTATAGGCATTTTGCACGCAGCTATCTCAATAGCTGCTCTGGCTACAGTTTCTGATACTCCACCCATTTCATAAAGTATTCGGCCTGGTTTAACAACGGATACCCAATATTCGGGAGATCCTTTCCCCGAACCCATACGTGTTTCCGTGGGTCTTATTGTAACAGGTTTGTCTGGAAATATACGTACCCATATTTTTCCACCACGACGCGCATATCGTGTCATTGCTCTTCGCCCTGCTTCTATTTGTCTAGCTGTGATCCAAGCGGGTTCAAGTGCCTGAAGAGCGTATCTGCCGAAACAAATATGATTGCCCCGACAAGATATTCCCTTCATTCTTCCTCTATGGTGCTTACGAAATCTAGTTCTTTTAGGGTTATAGTTGATGGTTTTTTCTTAATCCCACCTCTACTACAGAACCGGACATGAGAGTTTCCTCTCATCCAGCTCCTCGCGAATGAAAAGATTCGATATGGATACACATCCATTTAATAATTAGTACACTAAACTAAGTAATGGGATTTATTGATATTTCATTTATTACATAGGAAGCTCCATATATGGCTAGATGTGTATATTTATAGATAAAGATAATGCTTATTTTTTATAACGAATCCCTATTTTTTTTATTTTACTCTTATCGAGTCAAGACAATATTGTATTGTAATACAATAAATAAATAAAATAAATAAGGGTTTCGCGGGCGGATATTGACTCTTTCCTGCTTCATTCGTAGGATCAATCCATGACCTCTCAGAGTAAATCAATTTGTTCTTGGTTCGTTCCGCCATCCCGCCCGATGAATCATTAGGATTCATTTTTATTTTCTATTTTATTTATATTTTCATAGTTGAATCTTATATAGTCACAGGTTTCGTCGTTCCTATAGCTTCTCTATTAATGGTTAGGCCTGAACTCTGCAACGGAGCTCCCAACAAAATTTGTTCCCGAGTCAATCTCCTCAGTTTCTATTAACCCAGGGCTCTTTATTATTTATATTATACTTTATTATTTGTATTATTATATATATTAATATATCAATATTAATGCTTTATCACACTGCCTTTTATGAGGTGATTCATAGACCATACATATTGGAATCATCTATCATTGATATTTTTGTTCTCTCTTTCTATCACCTTTCCATTTATCCGCATCCCTTTATTTTTTTTTTTTCTTCAAAATCCATAATCAGATTTGTTTTTTATGAAAATTTCAGTTGTTACAACTATATGATTGATTCAGTCATTCAGTCATATAGTGACTGTTTCTTGGGATCTCGACAATACGAAGCAATAAGTTGGTTATTAGTTTTTCGTTTATTTTATTATTTTATTTTATATAGTTATTAAGTTTATAGTGGAGGTCAGTCTTTTTTTTTTTGAAGCCCAGCTTTAAACTCTAAAGAAAAAACTAACGAGTCACACACTAAGCATAGCAATTATATCAAAAGTAAGATTAATCTATTTTTTATTCAACCTTATAGAATTAGAATTGTTTATTTTTGTTTGATTTAACGGAAAAAGGAAAAAAAACAGAAATAGTTTCTAATTTTTTGTTCTATCACTGGACAGAATGTCAAGATAAAAAAAGGTCTATTATTCCTCGTTCACAAATATCCAAATTTTTAGGCCTAATACTCCATGGATAGTTCGAATTGTATAGGAACAATGATCAATTTTAGCACGAATTGTTTGTAGAGGAACCCTACCTTCTCTGATCCATTCGACACGTGCAATTTCTTTTCCGTCGATACGCCCTGCAATTTGTATTTGAATTCCCTTTGTATCTGTTTGTTCAGTTAATTCAATAGCTCTTTTCATTGCCTTTCGAAACGAAACTCTATTTCTTAATTGTGAAGCCATATATTCTGCAAGAATATTAGGGTGTCCATAAGGTCTTTCAATTCTTGTGATAGCAATATTGAGTCTTCGGTTCACAGAATGAAACTCTTTTTGTACATTCATCTGTAATTCTTCGATCCCTCGCGTTCGGCCCTCTATTAATAAATTTGGAAACCCAATATAGATTATGACCTGGATCAAATCGATTCTTTTTTGAATTTCTATTCGTGCAATTCCAATTCCTTCGAAACCTGGGGATATTCTCTTATTTTTTTGTACATAGTTCTTGATACAATTCCGTATTTTCTCATCTTCTTGTAGACCTACAGAAAAATTTTTTGGTTGTGCGAACCAAAAGGAATGATGATTTTGGGTTGTACCGAGTCTGAAACCAAGTGGATTTATTTTTTGTCCCATATTTTTTTATTATATTATCTTTTCATCCATTTTTTTTCTAAAGATTCATCTAAATTTTAGATTTATCTTTTAATACAATTGTTATATGACAAGTGGGTCTTTTTATCGGATAACTACGTCCTCTAGCCCTGGGTCTTAACTTTTTCACAAAGGGACCCCCATTGACTTCGGCTTTACTAATGAATGAATCAGCTTCGTTCAAACCCATATTATGATTAGCATTTGCTGCTGCAGAATAAACCAATTTTAAAATGGGATAAGATGCTCGATAAGGCATGAGTTCCAGTATCATAAGTGTTTCCTCATAAGAACGCCCGCGAATCTGATCAATTACTCTTCGCGCTTTGAAAACAGACATAGATATATGTTTAGCTAAAACTTTTACTTCTCTACCCGAATTTGAGTTCTTTATCATAAGGTTTCTCCCCCGCCAATGAATGATCTTTTTTTCCAAATTAATTAACGACGAGATTTATTATCGTTTCTCGCATGTCTCGCGAAAGTCAGAGTAGGCGCGAATTCTCCCAATTTGTGACCTACCATACGATCTGTTATATAAATAGGTAAATGTTCTTTTCCATTATGAACAGCGATTGTATGGCCAATCATTTTGGGTATAATGGTAGATGCCCGAGACCAAGTTACTATTATTTCTTTCTCCTCCCTCATGTTGAGTTTTTCAATTTTTCTCGATAAATGATTAGCTACAAAAGGATTTTTTTTTAGTGAACGTGTCACAGCCGATTACTCCTTTTTTTTACATTTTAAAGATTGGCATTCTATGTCCAATAGAATATCTCGATCTAAGTATGAAGGTAAGAATAAATACAATAATGATGAATGGAAAAAAGAGAAAATCCTTTAGCTGGATAAGGGGCGGATGTAGCCAAGTGGATCAAGGCAGTGGATTGTGAATCCACCATGCGCGGGTTCAATTCCCGTCGTTCGCCCATCACATTATTTCAAATTCCAAAAATTCGATTTTCAATATTCCTATTTACGGCGACGAAGAATAAAACTATCACTATATTTTTTCCTTTTCCTACTTCTTCTTCCAAGCGCAGGATAACCCCAGGGGGTTGTGGGTTTTTTTCTACCAATTGGGGCTCTCCCTTCCCCGC